AAAAGACACGAGAAAATGATAAAAAAAAAGAGAACATAAGAGAAAAATGGGAAAGTCGAAAAATAAAGGAAAAAACACGTATAGAAATAGCGGAAAACTGGGATAGTATTCTGTTTGCTCAAGTAATAAGAAGTTCTTTCTTAATAATTCAATCAATTATTCGAAAATATATTGTCATACCTTCATTGATAATAATCAAAAATCTGATTCGTATATTATTATTTGAAGTTCCTGAATGGTCCGAGGATTTCAAAGATTGGAATAAAGAGATGCATGTTAAATGTACCTATAATGGTGTTCCAGTATCAGAAAAAGAATTTCCAAAAAACTGGTTAACAGAGGGTATTCAGATAAAGATCCTATTTCCTTTTCGTCTTAAACCTTGGCACCGATCTAAGCTACAATCTCGTAAAAAAAATTCAACGAAAAAAAAAGAACAACGACAACAAACAAAATTTTGTTTTTTAACAGTTTTGGGAATGGAAGTTGAATTCCCTTTTAGTTCTCCCCGAAAGCGACTTTTCTTTTTTGAACCCATTTTCCAAGAACTTAAAAAAAAAATGAAAAAAAAGAAGCGTTTAAAAATTATCAAATTTTTGAAAGAAAGACCAAACTTGCTTTTTTTTAAAGAACTACTAAAACAATTCTCTAAAATACCGAATTTAAATAAAAAAGGGATAAATATCGAAATACCAATATACCAGTTGAATGAAGCTAAAAAACAAAAAAATGTCCGAATTAGTAACGAAACAATTGATGAATTGTCCATTCCCCCTCAATCTATTGATTGGACAAAGGATTCATTGAGAGAACAAAAAATGAAAGATCTGATTGATATAACAAACACATTAATAAATAAAACAGACACAATTATAAAAGAAAAAAAAAAAGAGTTTAGAACTTCAAAGAAAAATATTAGTCCTAACAAAATAAGTTCTCATCAGAAAAGATTACAATCAGCCCACATAAAATGGAAAATTTTAAAAAAAATAAATATTGAATTAATTCGTAAATTCCACCATTTTTTTAAAGTTTTGAATGAAAAGATATATATATATATCTTTTTAGGGATGATTAATATCCCCAGAACTAATGCACAACTTTTGATTGAATCAATAAAAAAAAGAATAAAAAAATACATTTTAAATAATGAGGAAAATCAAGAAATAAGTGATAAAACAAATCAAAATATAACTCACTTTATTCAAAATAAGAATACAAATTTTTTTTTTGATTTATCATACTTGTCTCAAGCATATGTATTTTACAAATTATCACAAACCGAAGTTATTAACTTATCTAAGTTAAGATCCATCTTTGAATATCGCGGAACATCTATTTTTCTTAACAAAAAAATAAAAGATTATTTTGTTGAACTCCAAAGAGTATTTCATTCCGAATTTAAAGAAAAGAATTTTAAAAATTCTCAAACGAATCAATGGAAAAACTGGTTACAAGGTCATTATAAATACGATTTATACCCGATTAAATGGTCCGGATTAATAGAAAAAAAATTTCGAAATAGAGTCAATGAAAGTCGTATGTTCAAAAATACGTCTTTACAAAAATCTGATTCCTATGAAAAAAAACGCTTAATTTGGTATAAAAAAAAAAATGATTTTGAAACATACTACACATTACCCAATCAAAAAGATAATTTTAAAAAAGAATATATATATAATCTCTTATCATATAAATCTATTAATTACGAAGATAAAAAAGATTCATATATTTATGGATTACCAGTACAAGTAAATAATAAGAAAAAAATGTATTATATTTACAATAACAATGAATTATTTGATATGCTAGAATGTATCTCTATCAATAATTATCTAGTCGAAGATAATGTTATAACTATTAATAAAAATAAGAAAAATTCGGATAGAAAATTTTTTGATTGTGGAATTCTAAATTTTTGTCTTAAAAAGAGGGCTTCAATATTCTCCTGGATCAATATTGAGGTGGGTACCAACAGTAATACGAATACTAAACCTGTGTTTTATAATTATAAAATAATAGATAAAATGGATAAGAACGCTTTTTTTGATTGGATGGGAATGAATGAAGAAATACTAAGTTGTTCCATATCGAATTTTGAACTTTGGTTCTTCCCAGAAATTGCAAAACTTTATAATGCATATAGAATTAACCCGTGGATCATACCAATTAAATTCATTTTTTATAATTGGAATGTAAATGATACTTTTAGTAAAAATCTCATTGGAAAGAAAAAAAAATATATTTTTATATCATCAAATGAACAACCTTTTGAATTTGAAAAAAAAAACAATCAAGTCGAAAAAGAATCCGTGGCCCAAGAGTATCTTGAATCAATTATGTCAAACCAAGAAAAATATGTTCAACAAGAGTATGCAGAATCAGATCTGAAAAAACGTAGAAATAAAAAGAACTACAAGAAAAATACGGAAGTAGAACTTGATTTCTTATTAAAAAGATATTTGTGTTTTCAATTAAAATGGAAAAATTCCTTAAAAAAAAGAATGATCAATAACATAAACGTATATTGTCTCCTGCTTAGACTAAGAAACCCAAGAGAAATTGCGATATCCTCTCTTCAAAGGGGAGAAATTCGTCTGGATATTCTTACAATTCAGAAGGATTTAACTCTTACAAAATTGATAAAAAAGGGAATATTGACTATCGAACCAGTTCGTCTATCGGTAAAAAACGATGGACAATTTCTTATATATCAAACTATAGGTCTTTCATTAGTTCATAAGAATAAATTTCAAAGAAACCAAGAAAAAAGCTCTAGGGATAAAAATAGTTTTGATGAACCCATTGCAATACATCAAAAAAGGACTGAAAATAGATATAAAAAGAATAATGATTTGCTTGTTCCTGAAAATATTTTATCGTCTAGAGTTTGTAGAGAGTTTAGAATTCTAAATTGTTTCAATTCTAAGAATGAAAAAAGCATCCATAGAAATAAAGAATTTTTGAATCCAAATAGAGTGAAAAATAGTGTTCACGTTTTAGATAAAAGTAAACATCTTGACAGATATAATAACAAACTAATTCACGTTAAACTCTTTCTTTGGCCGAATTATCGATTAGAAGATTTAGCTTGTATAAATCGTTATTGGTTTGATACAAATAATGGCAGTCGTTTTAGTATGGTAAGAATATATATGTATCTACAATTGAAAATTCGTTAATGCGACATTTTTACAATATATGTACTATATTTAGTATCTGAAGAAAAAAAAAATAAGCCTCTCCGTTATCTTACGTTTTGATACATAATATGACTTTAATTCAATCTAAATGTACAAATGAAGCAATAAAATTTTCTTATTGAAATTTGTATTTTCAGTCTAACTATTTTTTGTGTGTGTAAAAATATACCATCTTTTTTATATCCTAATTTCATTTTCAAAAAGGGATTGAGTATTAATTAATAATGTATTTTATTTCACAAAAAAGAAAAATATAAATTTGTTGAAATACAAAACAAAAGTTAAATCCGTGACAATGCTAATTGTATATTATTACTGATCACTAAATAAAAAATATATAATATATAAAACTATAAGGAATTTTTTTATGATAAAAAACAAATTGATCTCAGTTATTTCGAAAGAACAAAAAAGTGGGTCTGTTGAATTTCAAGTATTAAGTTTCACGAATAAGATACGAAGACTTACTTCACATTTGGAATTGCACAAAAAAGACTATTTATCTCAAAGAGGTCTACGTCAAATTCTGGGAAAACGCCAAGGATTACTGTGTTATTTATCAAAGAAAAATAGAATACATTATAAAGAATTAATTAAGCAATTGGATATTCGGGAGTCAAAAACTCGTTAATTAAAAAAGAAATTTTGAATTATTTGATTTATTAGATATTGTATTTTGTTAGATATTCAATTTTAATCAACTTATTTGTGTTTTCGGGAATTCATGGAAAAATGAATCGAGGAAAAACTTATGACTGGACCAGCTACAAGAAAAGACTTCATGCTAGTCAATATGGGCCCCCACCACCCATCAATGCACGGTGTTCTTCGACTCATCGTCACTTTAGACGGTGAAGACGTTATTGACTGTGAACCCATATTGGGTTATTTACATAGAGGAATGGAAAAAATTGCGGAAAACCGAACAATTATACAATATCTACCTTATGTAACCCGTTGGGATTATTTAGCTACTATGTTTACAGAAGCAATAACCATAAATGGACCAGAACAGTTGGTAAATATTCAAGTACCTAAAAGAGCCAGCTATATCAGAGTTATTATGTTGGAGTTAAGTCGTATAGCTTCTCATCTGTTATGGCTTGGCCCTTTTATGGCCGATATTGGTGCACAGACTCCTTTCTTCTATATTTTCAGAGAAAGAGAATTTGTCTATGATCTATTCGAAGCTGCCACCGGAATGAGAATGATGCATAATTTTTTTCGTATCGGAGGAGTCACAGCTGATCTACCTCATGGTTGGATAGATAAATGTTTGGATTTCTGCGATTATTTTTTGACAGAAGTTGCTGAATATCAAAAACTTATTACAAAAAATCCTATTTTTTTAGAACGAGTTGAGGGCGTAGGCATTATTGGTGGGGAAGAAGTAATAAATTGGGCTTTATCAGGACCAATGTTACGAGCTTCAGGCATACAATGGGATCTTCGTAAAGTTGATCATTATGAGTGTTATGACGAATTTGATTGGGAAGTTCAATGGCAGAAAGAAGGAGATTCATTAGCTCGTTATTTAGTTAGACTTGGTGAAATGATGGAATCCATAAAAATTATTCAACAGGCCTTGGAAAAAATTCCAGGGGGACCTTATGAAAATTTAGAAAGCCGGTGTTTTGATCGAGAAAGGTATCCTGAATGGAATAATTTTGAATATAGATTCATTAGTAAAAAACCTTCGCCTACTTTTGAGTTGCCGAAACAAGAACTTTATGTGAGAGTCGAAGCTCCAAAAGGAGAATTGGGCATTTTTCTGATAGGGGATCAGGGTAGTTTTCCTTGGAGATGGAAAATTAGACCACCAGGTTTTATCAATTTGCAAATTCTCCCTCAGTTAGTTAAAAGAATGAAATTGGCCGATATTATGACAATACTAGGTAGCATAGATATCATTATGGGAGAAGTTGACCGTTAAAATGATAATTAATATAACAAATGTACAAGATATCAATTCTTTTTCAAGATTGGAATTCTTAAAAGAGGTCTATGAAATTATATGGGTGCTTGTCCCTATTTTTACTCCTATATTGGGAATCACAATAGGTGTACTAGTAATTGTATGGTTAGAAAGAGAAATATCAGCAGGGATACAACAACGTATTGGACCTGAATATGCGGGTCCTATGGGAGTTCTTCAAGCTTTAGCAGATGGTACCAAATTGCTTTTTAAAGAAAATCTTCTTCCATCTAGAGGGGATACTCATTTATTCAGTATCGGACCATCCATAGCTGTTATATCAATTCTACTAAGTTATTCAGTAATTCCTTTTGGTTATCGCCTTGTTTTAGCCGATCTCAATATTGGTGTTTTTTTATGGATTGCCATTTCAAGTATTGCTCCTATTGGACTTCTTATCTCAGGATATGGTTCAAATAATAAATATTCTTTTTTAGGTGGTCTACGAGCTGCTGCTCAATCGATTAGTTATGAAATACCATTAACTCTCTGTGTATTATCAATATCTCTACGTGCGAGTCGTTAAGACATAAACTTCTCCTTTTTTTAAGAGTTAAAATGAATTGAATAGTTTTCTATTCATTATTTCTATTAATGAACTAAAGAACTAAATTAGATAGTTATATGAGTGAAATAAAACAGCTTATAGAAAAAAGAATTCGCAGTAAAAATATTGAGTCTCATTTTCTAGGTATAATAGTAAAGCGGAAATAAACATAATAAAAAGAGAACTTTTATCCCAAGATTGGTTAAAAAATTAACCCGTCTTGAAGCGGACTCAAAAAAAAAGATCAACCTTAGTGAATTTTCAATATTATTTGTATGTATTAATATACATCTATTACCATAATAAGCGCGATTGAAAAAAAAATGAGTGGATGGTTAGAAACACCAAAATATGCAAAGGATTAGTAATAGAGATTTTCAAAATTATCCAAAATAAGAGAAGAAAAACATTTTTTCAAAATGGATAATCAAAAAAGAATACTAATTGGGGCTTTAAATTGGTAGAAATGATCAGGCAGTACTCCCCATGATTCCAATCCAGAATATGCTTCTATCTACCCATTAACTAAATGGCTATCCAAAACGAAATAATCCCTTATTTTATAAGTTCCCCCCCTTTTTTTTTCTAAGAAACAAGAATAGGAACGAAAAAAAAAAAAAAGAATACAAGTACAAAAAAAGATATCTTTTTTTTTTCTTTCTTATCTCGATGCTATTCCAATATTCATTTTATTTCTCATAGCCATATTCATAAAGGTCAAATGCATGTCAAAATTGACGAACTAATGGAATGGTTATTTCGTTTTCGTAATTAAAAGCGCTGGATTATTTGTATTTCTAACAAAAGTATTTTAGTGAAGAATTAAGTTATTACTTAACGAAGAAAAATTCAAATTTTTAAAGAGGATGAGATCAATTCAGAAGTCATTTTATTTATTTATTATTTTATTTTTTATTCAAATAAAACTAAAACAGACAGAATTCCATTGATTTAATTTTGGAATACACGATAGATAGATTTGGATACTATACTATTCAACAAAACATACATATCAAGATAAATAATATCGATCAACTCCTTAAATTTATTTATATCTTTTGAGGAGCCGTATGAGGTGAAAATCTCATGTACGGTTCTGGAATAGCGATGAGAACAGTAATGTTATTAGCGACTATAATTATCTAACAGTTCAAGTACAGTTGATATAATTGAAGCTCAATCAAAATATGGTTTTTGGGGGTGGAATTTGTGGCGTCAACCTATAGGGTTTATGATTTTTTTAATTTCTTCTTTAGCCGAATGTGAAAGATTACCTTTTGATTTACCAGAAGCCGAGGAAGAATTAGTAGCGGGTTATCAAACAGAATATTCGGGTATAAAATTTGGTTTATTTTACGTCGCTTCCTATCTAAATCTATTAGTTTCTTCATTATTAGTAACAGTTCTTTATTTGGGCGGTTCGGATATATCTATTCCATACATATTGAATTGTTCACTTTTTGAAATAAATAAAACAGGTGGACTCTTTGTAATGACAATTGGTATCTTTATTACATTAGTTAAAACTTATTTGTTCTTGTTCATTTCTATAACAACAAGATGGACTTTACCCAGACTAAGAATGGATCAATTATTAAATCTTGGATGGAAATTTCTTTTACCTATTTCTCTCGGTAATTTATTATTAACAACTTCTTTCGAACTTTTTTCACTATAAAGGAATACAATGTTTTATATTCACGACTTATCTCAACCAAGAGAAAGAAACAAACATCAAATTATTCATAGATATTACAATATGTTCCCTATGATAACTGGGTTCATGAATTATGGTCAACAAACAGTACGAGCTGCAAGATACATTGGTCAAAGTTTCATGATTACTTTATCCCACGCAAATCGTTTGCCTGTAACTATTCAATATCCTTACGAAAAATTAATAACATCCGAGCGTTTCCGTGGTCGAATCCATTTTGAATTTGATAAATGTATTTCTTGTGAAGTATGTGTTCGTGTATGTCCTATAGATCTACCCGTTGTTGATTGGAAATTGGAAACTTATATTCGAAAGAAACAATTGCTTAATTACAGTATTGATTTCGGAATCTGTATATTTTGTGGTAACTGCGTTGAATATTGTCCAACAAATTGTTTATCCATGACAGAAGAATATGAACTTTCTACTTATGATCGTCATGAATTGAATTATAATCAAATTGCTTTGGGTCGTTTACCAATGTCCGTAGTTGACGATTCTACAATTCGAACAATTTCCAATTCTCCTGAAATTCCAATAAAAAAGAAGTAAATCCCGTGATTAAATGCTAATTGGAAATTACTCAATTTCTCTTTTAATCTAAAGGAATGAGGTTTCTTTCTTTTTTTTTTTGTTAGTGACCAAACAAAAAAAAATTAAATTTTTGATTAATAAGAATTGCAACTTTTTTTGGATTGAAAATATATTCATAATTGAAAAACAAAAAAAGATATTCAAAATATCGGGAATTATGTCAAAATACATAATTTCGAAATACTCTTTTTCATATCAAAAATGAAGTTAATACAATAAAAGTACAGAGATTAATTCACAACCTTTCAGATTAAATTACGAATTAATCAACATTTTTTTTCCTGGTCGAGTCAATAAGTTCATGAAAAATATTTCTATTTTTTATTTATTATTGTACATATAATGGATTTGCCTGGACCGATACATGATTTTCTTTTAGTCTTGTTGGGATCAGGTCTTATATTAGGAAGTATGGGTGTCGTATTACTTAACAACTCAATTTATGCTGCTTTTTCATTGGGACTCGTTCTTGTTTGTATATCTTTTTTTTATATTTTATCAAACTCGCATTTTGTAGCTGCTGCGCAACTCCTTATTTATGTGGGAGCTATAAATGTTTTAATCATATTTGCTGTGATGTTTATGAAGGGTTCAGAATATTCCAAAGATTTTAATCTTTGGACCATTGGAAGTGGAGTTACTTTGCTGGTTTGTACAAGTATTTTTCTTTCACTAATGAATACTATTCTAGATACGTCATGGTATGGAATTATTTGGACTACAAGATCCAATCAGATTCTAGAGCAAGATTTGATAAGTACTAGTCAACAAATTGGAATTCATTTATCAACAGATTTTTTTCTTCCATTTGAACTCATTTCAATAATTCTTTTAGCTGCTTTGGTAGGTGCAATTGCCGTGGCTCGCCAGTAATTAATCTTTAGAACTAGCAACTGCAATTTAAATACTAAATAAAACACTTTGTTCTAGGTTATCATACCCATACCCTTTACTTTAACTTTCATTAAGTATATTTTTAAAAATTACTTCTGTCTAAATTCTTTTTTTTATTCGATGTATTACCAAAAGATTTCCCTTGTTCTGTACTTTTTTTAGTCAATCAAATTGCATTTTTAAAGTTGTTACTTATATTGAAATAAATCGAAATTGATAAGGAGTTGGTCAATGATGCTCGAACATGTACTTGTTGTAAGTGCCTATTTATTTTGTATTGGTATCTATGGATTGATCACAAGCCGAAACATGGTTAGAGCTCTTATGTGTCTTGAACTGATCCTGAATGCAGTTAATATAAATTTGGTAACATTTTCTGATTTTTTTGATAGTCGTCAATTAAAAGGTAATATTTTCTCCATTTTTGGTATAGCTATTGCAGCCGCTGAAGCAGCTATTGGACCAGCTATTGTTTCGTCAATTTATCGTAATAGAAAATCAACGAGTATTAATCAATCTAATTTGTTAAATAAGTAGTCTTCAGTCGATAAATAATGATATTCATCAAGTTGAATTATCTGTTTATCCGGAGAATAGGATACATAATGTGTGACGAAAAAGTAAGAAATTAAAGTATCTTGGCCCTATCGGATGATTCAATCTCATAGTAAGTTTAAATTGATTAGATAAATTATAAAAAATTATTGATTCATCTGGTATCTAAATAATGATTAATTTAAAGCTTTATTACTAGATTGAAAATTGATGATGTTTAAAAATTTATAGATCCAATGTCACATTCAGTAAAGATTTATGATACATGTATAGGGTGTACTCAATGTGTCCGAGCCTGCCCCACGGATGTATTAGAAATGATACCTTGGGACGGATGTAAAGCTAAACAAATAGCTTCTGCTCCAAGAACAGAAGACTGTGTTGGTTGTAAGAGATGTGAATCCGCTTGTCCAACAGATTTTTTGAGTGTTCGAGTTTATTTATGGCATGAAACAACTCGAAGCATGGGTCTAGCTTATTGATACATACGAGAAAACCATACTTGAATACATTTGATTTTTTTTACTGACAACAACTCGTGCTCAAAATATATATATTTTGAGCACGAGTTGTTCTAGTCCAAGTGTATCTTGTTTTTACTACGAATTATTTTCCTTGGTTAACAATAGTTGTAGTTTTCCCAATATTTTTTGGTTCCCTACTTTTCTTTCTCCCTCATAAAGGAAATAAGGTCATTAGATGGTATACTATATGTATATGCTTTTTAGAACTCCTTATGATAACCTATACATTTTGTTATCATTTTGAATTTGACGATCCATTAATTCAATTGACAGAGGGTTATAAATGGATCTATTTTATGAATTTTTACTGGAGATTGGGAATAGATGGTCTTTCTATAGGACCCATTTTACTGACGGGGTTTATCACCACTTTAGCTACTTTAGCGGCTTGGCCAGTTACGCGGAATTCTCGATTATTTCATTTCCTAATGTTAACTATGTATAGCGGTCAAATCGGATTATTTTCTTCTCGAGATCTTTTACTTTTTTTTCTCATGTGGGAATTCGAATTAATTCCTGTGTATTTACTTATATCGATGTGGGGAGGAAAGAAACGTTTGTATTCAGCGACAAAATTTATTTTGTACACTGCGGGGAGTTCTATTTTTTTGTTAATGGGAGTTCTGGGTATTGGTTTATATGGTTTTAATGAACCAACATTCAATTTTGAAACATCAGCTAATCAATCGTATCCTGTGGCACTGGAAATAATCGTTTATATTGGATTTCTTATTGTTTTTGCTGTCAAATCACCGATTATACCCTTACATACATGGTTACCAGACACACATGGAGAGGCACATTACAGTACTTGTATGCTTCTAGCCGGAATCTTATTAAAAATGGGAGCATATGGATTAGTTCGGATCAATATGGAATTATTACCCTCCGCCCATTCTATATTTTCTCCCTGGTTGATCATAGTAGGGATAATTCAAATAATCTATGCCGCTTTAACATCTCCTGGTCAACGTAATTTAAAAAAAAGAATAGCTTATTCTTCCGTATCTCATATGGGTTTCATAATTATAGGAATTGGATCTATATCTGACGCGGGACTCAATGGATCTATTTTACAAATAATTTCTCATGGATTTATTGGTACTGGACTTTTTTTCTTAGCAGGAACGGGTTATGATAGAATACGTCTTGTATATCTTGACGATATGGGAGGAATGGCTATACCCATTCCTAAAATATTTACGACTTTCAGTATTTTATCGATGGCTTCTCTTGCATTACCAGGAATGAGTGGTTTTGTTGCAGAACTAATAGTATTTTTTGGAATTCTTACCAGCCAAAAATATCTTTTAATGACAAAAATATTACTTCTTTTTGTAATGGCAATTGGAATGATATTAACTCCTATTTATTTATTATCCATGTTACGCCAGATGTTCTATGGATACAAACTTTTTAATGTTCAAAATTTTTCTTTTTTTGATTCAGGACCACGAGAGTTGTTTGTTTCGATCTCTATCCTTTTACCAATAATAGGTATTGGTATTTATCCAGATTTTGTTTTAGCACTATCAATCGATAAAGTTGAAGCTATTTTAGGTAATTATTTTTATAGATAATTTTATTTCATAAACATAAAAATAAATAAATCAGCAATACAATATTGCAATAATAATGATTTAAAAAAGAATTTTTTTTATAAAATAAATAAGTGAAAGAAAAAAATGAATTGGACTTGCAACCATATACATTTGGGTTTTCTGAGAACCATTTGAATCAAGTAATGTAGTGATTCAAATGGTTCTCTTTCTCCATGATTTACACGAATTTTTCTTATATATATACTGTTCCATGTTTAGATTCGTTAGGTCCTTTCTTCAATTCAATTAGATATTTAATGTAAATGAACCATAACTATGTAGCCCTATCCCTAATAAATTGACCCCAAAATAGCATATCCAAATTATAATAAAACCGATAGATGCCACAATTGCAGAATTTACACTTTCAAAATTTTTATTTGTTCTAATATGTAAATAAATTGCGAATATGGTCCAAGTAATAAATGCCCACGTTTCCTTTGGATCCCAATTCCAATATGATCCCCATGCCTCATTAGCCCATACTGCTCCTGAAAGAATACCTATGCTTAAAAAGATAAACCCTATACTAATAGTACGATAACTCCAATGATCTAATTGATGAATCAATTGATACTTGTAATAATTATTACAATAAAATAAATAAGTGTTTTTTAAAACATTGTTTCTGCCGTTCATGTATTGGATCTTACCCAAGGAAAATTCATTATTTAAAAAATAACTGTTTTTACCAAAAATTTTTATGGCTTTTTGAAATGTAATGACTACAAGAGCTAATGAAAATAATGATCCACATAAAAGAGATGCATAACTCAATACCATCATACTTACATGCATCATTAACCAATGAGATTGAAGAGCCGGGACTAATATTTCGGATTGATGCATGTAAGTTAAAAATATTGAAATAGAAAAACCTTGGGTAAAAACAGTACTTAGCATGGTTATTGAACTTAAACTCAAATAGTTTTTATTTTTTTTTAAATATGTAACCATATGAATAATGGAAAAACTCCATGAAAGAAATAGTAATGATTCAGATAAATCACTTAATGGTAAATGTCTCAAATAAATCCAACGACTAACTAATAATCCAGTTATAAAAAAAAAAGTAGTTTTGATTCCTTTTTCTGCGGAAGCATATAGTCCTACGATTTCATCAACTAATAAGGTTATCAAAATAATTGTAATTACAATTGAAACGACTGAAAGGGATATATGAGTTAATATATGTTCTACGGTTGAAAATATCATAAAAAAAAAAGGGGGGGGGGGGAGGGAGATCTATCAATTATAAGAATAGAAATCGTGAACTCAATTCATTATATTATAGTCCGTATTCTTTTATAATACCTTATTCTTTTAATATATTTTGAATTTCTAATATAAGGTGTCATGCCGCTACTCGGATTCGAACCGAGATGCTCTAGCACTGCTTCCTAAGAGCAGCGTGTCTACCGATTTCACCATAGCGGCTTTCTCGAAATCATAATAACTTATTTTGATTCAATCGTCGAGATTGAAAGAATCAAGTCAATGTAATATTTTTTAGCAAATCAAAAACTGTATAAAAAAATTTAAGTAAAATAAAATCTATATTTTATTTGTATCGCTTACAATTTGAGCATTATCTCTAAGTATTAGACTCAAAAAATTGATCGAAATATTTGTATAACTTTGTATTAAGTGTTAGAGTTGTTATTGTGTAAAGAATTTCTCTTACGATTTAGAAAACTTATTTAATTAGGTATTGTTAAGTATTGGCGAAATATATTATATAATCTAACAAATATCTAATAATATATTTCAATATAATAATAAAGTTATTATTTCTATCAGAATTTCCATTGTACCATAATTCAATAAATCTTTTCTCAATTTATAGATATTTTGATTAATATTCTAGTCTCTGCATGGAATCCTTTTTTTATCACTTCAAATTATTATAGGATTCCTTATATAAAAAATCTACCTAAACCTAAAGAAGATAAAAAAAAGATTAAGACAAGAAGAAAGAAACTTTTGAAATTGCTTTAAAAGGAGTAGGTATATATTCTATATCATAATAATAATTTATAGAGATAATAGTTTAAGAGAATTAAAAAAAAACTTTTTATTTAGCGTCGATGGGGGTTCTTATTTTCCCCATCCGAAAAATGAAAGAACAAACATGCTAAAACTAAAATGAAAGGTAAAACCTTGTTTATTCTTTTTTCTCTTTCTGAAGTTCAGTTTTTTCTTTTTCAAAAAGTATCATTTTGTTTTTTTAGAATTTAGTAAACAAAATTATTTTTAGTTTACATATCCTAAAAAAACAAAATGAAATATGGGTCGCATTAGGAAATAATAATCATTTAAAAATGAATTTTTTAAAATTTAACTAGTCTCTTTTTTTATTTAAAAGGGTTCAGATTATTAGAATGTTTATTTTTTTATTTATTTGATTTGTTGCACAAAAAAACTTTTAGAATTCCCTGTAGAAAGAGATTTTGCTAATGAAAAAGCTTTCAACGCTGCCCAATACCCTTTTCTTTTCCAAATATTTTTACGAATTCGTTTTTTTGATATAGAAGTGCGTTTTTTTGGAACTGCCATTTTTAAATTAAAATAAGTGATTCATTTCTATAGTTGGATGTGAAACACATATTTTGCTTAAAAAAAAAATTATTCGTTACTATACTATTTATTTACTATACTATATATTATATATTTGTTCTTTTCATTCGATTCCTTTCATAATAGAATCTAAAGATTCTATGAAAACTCATTAAAAAAATATATTAAGAGAAACAAACATAAAAGAAAGATAATAATATATTATTGCAAAAAAGAATACAACAAGAAAAGAGTCTATTCGGGTCTGGTCCGGCATTGTCTATTTTCGCCGGCTTCCATTTATATATGAATGAAATATCCATGTACTAGAATCGATCGAAAATTGTAAAAACTCGACCGTTCTATTTATATGAATCAAATTTTTTTTTTAATTCGACTGAAACTAGTAATTCCTTTAGTAAATCCTTTTATAATTTATTTTTTTATGTCAAAGGATTAGTATATATAATTTTTTTTATTGAAAAAAATCCATTCAGTTCAAAAGGTAATTGGTTAATTATTTTGAATAAACGAACTAAAAAAAAAAAAAAGAGTTCTTATTTTTTTGGGGTTTGGTCAATTCATACAATTTTTTTTGTATAATTCTTTGCCCTTCCTCTATAAACCTTGTTCTATAACTAAAAAGTTTACTAATGCGTAAAAAATAATAATGCAAATTTTTAATTTTCTATATCGTCAGAACAAAAAAAAATATAAGTTTTTACTAAAAATAGCATTTCAGTATATTATGGGAACAATTCTAAGTTCTTGATTGCAAATATTTGAAGTATTTGAAAAAATTGAAAATAATTAAGCATAGAAAATTCTATTTCACTTTTACATATTTTAATTTTTTATTAACTGACCCTTTTGAAAAGAAAAAAAAAGTTAATGAATCAGAAATAATAAATTAATAAAATAAATAATAACAAAATATTTTTTTATGGAATATACATATCAATATTCATGGATCATATCTTTTATTTCACTTCCAACTCTTATGTTACTAGCAGGGGGACTCTTTCTTTTTCCAACGTCAACAAAAAAACTTCGCCGTATATGGTCTTTTACTGGTGTTCTCTTTTTAAGTATAGTGATGATTTTTTCATTTTATTTGTTTATTCATCAAATAACTAACAGTTATGTTTATCAATATGTATGGTCTTGGACTATCAATAATGATTTTTCTTTAGAGTTTGGCTACTTGATCGATCCACTTACTTCTATTATGTCATTATTAATTACTACTGTTGGGATTTTTGTTCTTATTTATAGTGACAATTATATGTCTCATGATCAAGGATATTTGAGATTTTGTGCTTATATGATTTTTTTCAATACTTCAATGTTGGGATTAGTTACTAGTTCTAATTTGGTACAAATTTATATTTTTTGGGAATTGGTTGGAATGTGTTCGTATCTATTAATAGGTTTTTGGTTTACACGACCTATTGCGTCGAATGCTTGTCAAAAGGCATTTGTAACGAATCGTGTGGGAGATTTTGGTTTATTATTAGGTATTTTAGGTCTTTATTGGACAACAGGTAGTTTTGAATTTCGTGATTTGTTTAAAATATTCAATAACTTGATTTCTAATAATGAGGTTCATTTTTTATTTGTTAGTTTATGTGCCTTCCTATTATTTTCTGGTGCAGTTGCTAAATCTGCTCAATTTCCCCTTCATGTGTGGTTACCTGATGCCATGGAGGGGCCTACCCCCATTTCAGCTCTTATCCATGCTGCTACCATGGTAGCAGCGGGAATTTTTCTTGTCGCTCGGTTTATTCCTCTTTTTATAGTCATACCTTACATAATGAATATAATAGCTTTGATCGGTATAATAACAGTACTGTTTGGCGCTACTTTAGCTCTTGCTCAAAAAGATATTAAGAGAGGCTTAGCTTATTCTACAATGTCCCAATTGGGTTATATGATGTTAGCTTTGGGTATAGGTTCTTATCGAGCTGCTTTATTTCATTTGATTACTCATGCTTATTCAAAAGCTTTGTTGTTTTTAGGATCAGGTTCTATTATACATTCAATGGAATTGGTTGTTGGATATTCTCCCGATAAAAGTCAGAATATGGTTCTTATGGGTGGTTTAACAAAGCATGTACCAATTACAAAATTTTTTTTTTATTAGGTACACTTTCTCTTTGTGGTATTCCACCTCTTGCCTGTTTTTGGTCTAAAGATGAAATTCTTAATGATAGTTGGTTATATTCACCCATTTTTGCAATAATAGCCTTTTCCACAGCGGGACTAACTGCATTTTATATGTTTCGTATCTATTTACTTACTTTTGAAGGGCATTTAAACCTTCATTTTAAAAATTATAGTGGAAAAACAAATAAATTCCTTTATTCAATATCTTTATGGGGTAAAGAAGGATCAAAAATAATGAGAAAAAAAAATTGTTTATTATCCTTATTAACAATGAATAATTATCAGAGTTCTTTGAAAAAGCTATATCAAATTGATACTACAGGAAAAAATACAATACATCCCTTTGTTACTGTTTGTAATAGTGATACTAAAACTACTATTTCCTATCCTTATGAATCGGATAATACTATGCTTTTTCCTATGTTTTTGTTAACTTTATTTATTTTGTTTATTGGTATCCTAGGAATTCCTTTCAATCAATTGAATCAAGAAAGAATGGATTTGGATATATTAGACAAATTATTAACTCCGTCTATAAATCTTTTACATGAAAGTTCAAATAATTTAGTTAATTGGTATGAATTTTTTAAAAATGCTACTTTTTCAGTCAGTATAGCTTATTTTGGAATAGTTATAGCATTTTTTTTCTATAAGCCCAGTTATTCATCTTTACAAAATTTTTACTTTCTTAATTCATTTGTTAAAAGTTTTCTTAACAAAAAAAAGAATCCCTTTTTTTTTGAAAAATTAATATATATAATATATAGTTGGGCATATAATCGTGGGTACATAGATTATTTTTATAGAATATTTTTTATTGGGAGTATAAGAAAATTGGCTGAATTCATTTATTTTTTTGATAAATGGATAATTGATGGAATTACAAATGGAGTTGGTATTATTAATTTTTTTGTAGGAGAAAGTATTAAATATGCGGGAGGTGGTCGAATCTCTTCTTATATTTTATTGTATTTATCTTATGTATTAATTTTTCTATTATTAATATATTTGAACTCTATTTATCAATTTTTTATTTAAATTGTTTCTTTTGTGTTCATTGATAGAACTCAAATGATAATGATTATACAATTGATCAGAAGAAAGTTTTTGTATTGTGAACAGAGATATCTTTCTTTGTATCATTTCCATAAAAATAGAAACACTAGGT